TTGTTGCCGGTATTGACATGTAGAACGGGACTCTATCTTTATTCTCGTCCGATTAATCAGTTCTTCAAAAGATCTATCAGATTATGCGTGAATGTTTTGATCAATGAATATTTGATTCTTTCTTCAATATGGAATCGATTCACACCAATTCTTCTATGTATACAGGTTTATCCTTCATCTTTTCTGAAGTTTCGATAGAAGGATTCCTCTACCAATGTAAGACAATCAACTCCATTCGTTAGAACAGCTTCCATCGAGTCTCTGCACCTATCCTTTTTTATTTTCGCTTTCTGAACCTTTGTTTGTTTTCGGAAAACGTGATTTGGCTCAGGATTGCCCATTTTTATTAATTCCAGGGTTTCTCTGAATTTGAAAGTTATCACTTAGTAAGTTTCCATACCAAGGCTCAATCCAATTAAGTCCGTAGCGTCTACCAATTTCGCCATATCCCCCTTTTTGAGATGAAAATCTCATTGCGATCTCGTTCCCTTTTTTCTTTCATTTATACCGGAACCGTTGAATTCATTAGATAGATGCCGATTCCTGTCTCGAAAAAGTGTTTTCTCCTCTTTGTCTTTGATTTCTTGTCTATCTTCTTTCATCTTCTATAGGAGGCTCATATTTGATCCAATCAAAAACGATTTTATCATTTCTGTATCCGCAATTCAATATAGGTGGATACATACCCATACATCTGTCTCTCTTCCACTGATTTTCCCCTGAAATTTCGAATACTTGAACGATCGATTCTTTTTTTTGTATTAAATAAATAAAAAAAAAGAATATTGAATTTAATATTAATATTTAATCGTGATAAATTAATCGTGATAAAAAAAAATGAAAATTCTATATCGCTAGATTAATCGTTATGTTCTATAATATTTAACAGTTATTTGAAATTCTATTTTGAAATTCTATATTCTATTCTTTAATATATTCATATTAATTATGAATAATATGAATAGCCAAGAATTCAAATAGTTAATAGCAAAGATTCTAAGAGTTTATTGAATTCCTATGCATGTCGAATTTATGTTATGTGAGCCTGCTTAGCTCAGAGGTTAGAGCATCGCATTTGTAATGCGATGGTCATCGGTTCGATTCCGATAGTCGGCTTTTCTCTATTTATTTTATTCGATGTTTTACATGATTGATAATGCATCTTTGAAATTAAAGAATATTGAAAAAAAGTGTCTTCCTCTTTTCGCAAAAGCCGTTGATTTATTATGTTATAGGAATCTCCAACTATCTCACGAAAAGAATCCTTTTCTTTTTCTATATATAGAATAGAAAGATCTGTATATTTATCCAACTCATCTCATTATTCTTTAATAGAATAATACTTCAGTAAATTTGGCTTTATTTAGAATTTAGTTCATTTTTAATTTAGGTTTATTCTGTAGAATGAAATTTCATCAATAAGAATTAATAATTAAATAGAAATAAGAAAAAGGAGTCTTTATGTCGCGTTACCGAGGTCCTCGTTTCAAAAAAATACGTCGCCTGGGGGCTTTACCAGGGCTAACTAATAAAAGGCCCAGAGCTGGAAGTGATCTTAGAAACCAATCGCGTTCCGGGAAAAAATCCCAATATCGTATTCGCCTAGAAGAAAAACAAAAATTGCGTTTTCATTATGGTCTTACAGAACGACAATTACTTAAATACGTTCGTATCGCCGGAAAGGCAAAGGGGTCAACAGGTCAGGTTTTACTACAATTACTTGAAATGCGCCTGGATAACATCCTTTTTCGGTTGGGTATGGCTCCGACTATTCCGGGAGCTCGCCAATTAGTTAACCATAGACATATTTTAGTCAATGGTCGTATAGTAGATATACCAAGTTATCGCTGCAAACCCCGAGATACTATTGCGGCGAAGGATGAACAAAAATCTAGAGCTCTAATTCAAAATTCTCTCGATTCATCCCCTCATGAGGAATTGCCAAACCATTTGACTCTTCAACCATTCCAATATAAAGGATTAGTCAATCAAATAATAGATAGTAAATGGGTCGGCTTGAAAATAAATGAATTGCTAGTTGTAGAATATTATTCTCGTCAGACTTAAACCTAACAAAAATAAAATAAAAACTAATAAGAATAAGGGTTCGACCAATTTTGCTCCCTTTCGGCGAAGTAAATTAACCTAAGGTTAAGATAAATAAGGGTTTGATCCTGATTTTTCTTCCATTTAGGTGTCATAGACCGAGAGGGATATTTTCATTCCTTGTCTACTCTTTTCTTTAACAGCATTTTCCGTACCACAGCCATTAGGAATAGAGAATCCATATAAAGAAAGGTCTAACTGTTGGAATAGTCGTATCCATTGCTATTTGATCTATTGTGGTTAGTAAGATCGGTAAATTAGGTGAAGGTAAGGAAAGAGAGGGATTCGAACCCTCGGTAAGCAAAAGCCTACATAGCAGTTCCAATGCTACGCTTTCAACCACTCGGCCATCTCTCCTACATAATGATTATGACCCAAAAACCGAAAATAGAGT